AATCTCTTTAGTGTTTATTTCTACACACGTCTTTTTTTAGGGGGTCTACAGCCATTATGCGGCATAGGGGTTACATCCCGTACGAAACTTAATAGTATACCACTTCTACGAATAGCTCGTAATGCTGCATCTCTTCCGAGACCAGGACCCTTTATCATAACTTCTGCTCGTTGCATACCTTGGTCTACTACTGCTCGAATAGCATTTCCCGCTGCGGTTTGAGCAGCAAAAGGAGTCCCTCTTCTTGTACCCTTGAATCCACAAGTACCGGCGGAGGACCAAGAAATTACCCGACCCCGTACATCTGTAACAGTAACAATGGTATTGTTGAAACTTGCTTGAACATGAATAACTCCTTTTGGTATTCTACGTGCACTTTTCCGTGCACTACTGCGCCCATTCCTACGTGAACCAACTTTTGGTATAGGTTTTGCCATATTTTATCATTTCATAAAGATAAGTCAGAGATATATGGATATATCCATTTCATGTCAAAACAGATCTTCTATTTTTATTTGTTCATCGCTTTCTTTAAGATTAGTTTCTTTTCTTTAAGGAGTTCTTTTTAGAATAGAAAGATTATCCTTGTCTTTGTTTATGTCTCGGGTTGGAACAAATTACGATAATTCGTCCCCTCCTACGGATTAGTCGACATTTTTCACAAATTTTACGAACGGAAGCCCTTATTTTCATAGTTGTTATTCCTTAAATTTTTCCGAATCCACTATTGGAAGAAAATAAGTTTCTTGAAATTTTTGAACCTTGAATTGGATCCCCCTGAAAGGAATCTTGAAGTTGAAAAAACTACCTAATCGTTCGAATTCTTGTTGCGGAGTCTATAAATTATACGCCCCCTGGTTGAATCATAAGCACTTACTTCACTTTTGTTGACTCTATCCCACGGTGGTATACGTATAAAACTCGATCGGATCCTTCCTGAAACATAATCTAGAATCAGATCTTCATTATCTAAAGGAATCCGGAGTGGAAGTGATTCACTAATTAAACCTCCATGAATCTATTTTTGTTCTTTTATTCCAGGTAAAACTTCCTTGACGTATCAACTACTGTAGGGCAGGAGGAGTTCTATTAGACAACCCGTGCTTTTTTCTTTTTTTTTTTTTCACAAATGGAAAGTTTCGGATACAATTCGGATATCGGACAGATTACCATATATAACACAAAATTTCTCCACCGATTCCTTCTAGTCGAGCCTCCCGGTCTGTCATTATACCCCGAGAAGTAGAAAGAATTACAATCCCCATCCCGCCTAAAATTCTAGGAATTTGTTGATAGTTAGAATAGATTCGTAGACCGGGTCGACTGATCCGTCGTAAATTTAAAATAGTTCTATGTGGTCCTTTCCTATTCCTTCTATGTCGTAGGGTTAAAACCAAAAAATATTTGTTGCTTTCCCGATGTTTCCTTACGTTATCGATAAAACCTTCTCGTAAAAGTATTTTAACAATGTTTTCAGTGATGTTAGTAGATCCTATTCGAATCGTTCCTTTTCTATTCATGTCAGCATTTCGTATAGAGGTTATTATGTCAGCAATAGTGTCCTTACCCATGGTAAACTAAAATTATTGTTGCTCCCGAATTTTGATATAACCAACGTGTTCTTTTTTTTTTTTTTACTTAGTAAAGGTATATACGTGAGACACAATCTACTAATTAATCTATGTCATTTAAATACTCTAATTTAAATACTATAACTATATTGGGTCTCGTCTTATAATACCTCAGGAGCTAATGAAACTATTTTAGTGAAATTTAACTGTCTCAATTCCCGGGCGATCGCACCAAAAATTCGAGTTCCTTTTGGATTTCCTTCTTGATCAATGACAACTGCAGCATTGTCATCATATCGTATTATCATACCGTTGTCGCGTTTGAGTTCTTTACAAGTACGTACAATTACAGCTCTGATCACTTCTGATCTTTCTAGAGGTGTATTTGGTACTGCTTCCTTGATCACAGCAACAATAACGTCACCAATATGAGCATATCGGCGATTACTAGCTCCTATGACTCGAATACACATCAATTCTCGGGCCCCGCTGTTATCTGCTACATTCAAATGGGTCTGAGGTTGAATCATTTTTTAAATCTCTTCTTTCAATGTAACAAAGGACGAAGAAAAAAAGAAATATTGTTTGTCAAAAAAAAGGAAACCCGCAATTGTTTTTTTTATTCCCAAGACAAGACTTCTTTCCTTTGGTTCTATATTCCTATCCTGAAATAATGAATTGAGTTTTTATAGGCATTTTTGACGCCGCTATTGAAATAGCCTTTCTGGCTATATTTTCGGCTACTCCGCTCATTTCATAAAGTATTCTGCCCGGTTTAACGACAGCTACCCAATACTCGGGAGATCCTTTCCCCGAACCCATGCGTGTTTCTGTAGGTCTTACCGTAACTGGTTTGTCTGGAAATATACGTACCCATATTTTTCCACCACGGCGTACATTTCGTGTCATTGCGCGGCGCCCCGCTTCTA